AATGGAGTGCCTGATTAAAGGGTTACCTTGATAGGGTAAATTAAGTAACTTTGGTTACCTTCATTATAACTAATAGAATTGAACTATCTCTAAAAATTTCAAAAACTTTTGTGCTCCATACACTAAATTATAAATTTTTCATCAAATAAAGAAAGATAAGCTAACCAAGCTACTGGGTTCATACCCCATTTATAGAGGTTTTAATCCTCTTCTCTCTAATGGTTAACAATCCCACTAAATTTTTATTTTTATTAACGTTAATAGGAGGAACATTAATTTCTACTTCAGCAAATTCGTGATTTGGCGCATGAATAGGGTTGGAGATTAATTTACTTTCTTTTATTCCTTTAATAACTAATTCAAAAAATTTATTTTCTACAGAAGCTTCTTTGAAGTACTTTTTAGTACAAGCATTAGCTTCAGCAACTTTACTGTTAACAGTAATTTTAGGTTCTTTATTGTTAAACCCTTCGCTGTCTAATACAAGAACATCTACAATTATGAATACCTTAATTAGAAGCTCTCTATTATTAAAAATAGGGGCAGCTCCCTTTCATTTTTGATTCCCGGGAGTTATAGAGGGTCTTAATTGAATAAACGGTTTAATGTTATTAACATGACAAAAAATCGCCCCTCTTATATTAATTTCGTATACTTTTACATTAAATACTTTTTTTTCTGTAATTATTATTTTATCAGTATTAATTGGCTCCTTAGGGGGTTTAAACCAAACGTCAATTCGAAAAATTCTTGCCTACTCTTCAATTAACCATTTAGGATGGCTTTTAGCCGCTATAGCTGCTGGCGAAAGAATTTGAGGTCTTTACTTTTTAGTATATACGTTCTTATCTTTCGCTATCATTTTTATAGTAAATACATTCAAAATAATCCATATTAACCAAATTTTTTCTCTAAATTATATCAACCCAATTAATAAATTTGCTTTTTTTGTGACTCTTCTTTCCTTAGGGGGTTTACCCCCCTTTTTAGGTTTTATGCCCAAATGAATTGTCATTCAAAATATAGTAACTATAGGAAACATTTTTTTAATTACCTCAATAGTAGTAACTACTTTAATTACGTTATTTTATTATGTCCGAACATCATTCGGGGCTTTTATGTTAACATACACAGAAACATTATGAAATACCCCTTCTGTATTAAACAGCACTTTAAATAGAGCAGCCCTAATTTTATCAATTTGTTCAACATTAGGATTATTAGTAGTTTCTTTAATTTACAGAATCTTTTAAACGGAATAAGGCTTTAAGTTAACTAAACTAATAGCCTTCAAAGCTGTAAATAAAGGCATAAATTCTTTAAGCCTTAGTAGAAATCTACTCCTTTAGAATTGCAGTCTAATATCATTAATGACTATAAAGCCCTACATTGGTAGAAGAGGTTAACCCTCCTAAATAAATTTACAATCTATTGCCTATACCTCAGCCATTCTACCGCGACAATGATTATTTTCAACAAACCATAAGGACATTGGAACCCTTTATTTTATTTTCGGAGCGTGATCTGGAATAGTGGGGACTTCTCTTAGTTTACTTATTCGAGCTGAACTAGGTCAACCTGGCTCCCTAATTGGAGATGACCAAATTTATAATGTAATTGTTACAGCTCATGCTTTTGTAATAATTTTTTTTATAGTTATACCTATTATAATTGGAGGTTTTGGGAATTGATTAGTACCCTTAATACTTGGAGCCCCTGATATAGCTTTCCCTCGTATAAATAATATAAGTTTTTGACTTCTTCCTCCTTCGTTAACTCTTCTATTAGCAAGTAGCTTGGTAGAAAATGGTGCCGGAACAGGTTGAACAGTTTACCCTCCCCTTTCCGCCGGAATTGCTCATGCAGGTTCTTCAGTAGACATAGCAATTTTCTCTTTACATTTAGCGGGTGTTTCGTCAATTTTAGGGGCTGTAAATTTTATTACTACAGTAATTAATATGCGTTCTTCAGGAATGTCTTTAGACCGAATACCTCTATTTGTGTGAGCTGTAGCTATTACAGCTTTATTACTACTTTTATCTCTACCAGTTCTAGCCGGAGCAATTACTATACTTTTAACAGACCGAAATTTAAATACTTCGTTTTTCGATCCAGCAGGAGGAGGAGACCCTATTCTATACCAACATTTATTTTGATTCTTTGGTCACCCTGAAGTATACATTTTAATTTTACCAGGATTTGGGTTAATTTCACATATTATTAGCCAAGAAAGTGGAAAAAAGGAAGCTTTTGGATCTTTAGGAATAATTTATGCTATACTATCTATTGGGCTTTTAGGATTCGTTGTTTGAGCTCATCATATATTCACCGTAGGTATGGATGTAGACACTCGAGCTTATTTTACATCAGCCACTATAATCATTGCTGTTCCAACTGGAATTAAAATTTTTAGCTGACTAGCCACTTTACATGGGTCACAAATTAATTACAGCCCTGCTCTACTATGGGCCCTTGGGTTTGTATTTTTATTTACTATTGGAGGACTAACAGGTGTCGTTTTAGCTAACTCATCTGTAGACATTATTTTACATGACACATATTATGTAGTTGCTCATTTCCATTATGTGTTATCTATGGGAGCTGTATTTGCGATTATAGCAGGATTCATTCAATGATACCCTCTATTTACTGGCTTGACAATAAACCCTCACTGATTAAAGATTCAATTCTGTATTATATTTTTCGGAGTAAATTTAACGTTCTTCCCTCAACATTTCTTAGGGTTAGCCGGTATACCTCGACGTTACTCAGATTACCCAGATGCTTACACAACTTGAAATGTAGTGTCATCAGTCGGATCTTCAATCTCTTTCATCGGTGTATTATTTTTTCTTTTTATTATTTGAGAAAGTATAGTTACAAACCGAATCGCTTTATTCCCCCTACAAATAACAACATCAATTGAATGATACCAAAATCTGCCCCCAGCTGAACATAGTTATTCTGAACTTCCAATACTTTCCGGGTTCTAATATGGCAGACAAGTGCAATGGATTTAAGCTCCATATATAAAGGTTTATGCCTTTTGTTAGAAAATAATGGCAACATGAGCAAACTTAAGATTACAAGATAGAGCTTCCCCATTAATAGAACAACTTACTTTTTTCCATGATCACGCAATATTAATTTTAATTATAATTACCGCTTTAGTAAGTTATTTACTAGCTACATTATTTTTTAATTTAAATATTAATCGATACCTTTTAGAAGGGCAAACTATTGAAGTGATTTGAACAATTCTCCCAGCTGTAACTTTAATTTTCATTGCTTTACCTTCTTTACGTCTATTATATTTATTAGATGAAGTTAGAAGCCCCGCAATTACTTTAAAGACAATTGGTCATCAATGATACTGAAGTTATGAATATTCAGATTTCACACAAGTTGAATTTGATTCTTATATAATTCCTTACAACGAAATAAATAATGATGGTTTTCGACTCCTTGATGTGGATAATCGAGCTGTATTACCTATGAATACTCAAATTCGAATACTTGTCACTGCTGCAGATGTTCTTCATTCTTGAACTGTACCTGCTTTAGGTGTTAAGGTAGATGCTACACCGGGACGTTTGAACCAAACAAGTTTCTTAATAAACCGACCTGGATTATTTTTTGGTCAGTGTTCTGAAATCTGTGGAGCTAATCATAGTTTTATACCTATTGTTATTGAAAGTGTCCCAACAAATATCTTCATTAACTGAATTACCTCACTAAGAGAAGCATCATCAGATGACTGAAAGCAAGTACTGGTCTCTTAAACCATTTTATAGTAAAGTAGCACTTACTTCTGATGAAAAAGAATTAGTTAAATATTAACCTTAGTATGTCATGCTAAAATTACCAGTCTTAATCTGGTATTCTTTGATTCCTCAAATAGCCCCTATTAGTTGGTTAACCCTTTTTATTGCTTTTTCATTAATTTTATTAATTTTTAATTTTGTAAATTATTACTCTTTCCTACCGAAAACACCTGAAGTAGCCCAAAAGACTATTTCGAGTAACTCAATAAACTGAAAATGATAACAAACTTATTCTCTGTATTTGACCCTTCAACAAGTGTAATAAATTTATCTCTTAATTGAATCAGAACAATTTTAGGTTTAACCCTTATTCCCACAGCATTTTGATTTATACCATCACGATACTCATTAATCTGAAACAAAATTCTATTAACTTTGCACAATGAATTCAAAACTCTTCTAGGACCGACAGGACACGCTGGAAGTTCATTTATGTTTATTTCATTATTTTCTTTAATTTTATTTAATAATTTCTTAGGGTTATTCCCTTATGTTTTCACTAGCTCAAGCCATCTAACGTTAACTTTAGCATTAGCCTTACCCTTATGATTAAGTTTTATAGTTTACGGATGAATCAATCATACCCAACATATATTTGCTCATTTAGTGCCTCAAGGTACCCCTGCCGTTTTAATACCATTTATGGTATGCATTGAAACAATCAGTAATGTAATTCGACCAGGAACTTTAGCTGTACGATTAGCTGCCAATATAATTGCCGGACACTTACTATTAACCTTATTAGGAAATACCGGGCCTTCATTATCTTACTCAATTCTTTCTTTATTAATTATTGCACAAATTGCATTACTCGTCTTAGAATCAGCAGTAGCCATTATTCAATCTTATGTATTCGCCGTTTTAAGCACATTATATTCTAGAGAAGTAAATTAATGTCAACACATGCAAATCACCCCTATCATTTAGTCGATCAAAGTCCCTGGCCATTAACTGGAGCTATTGGGGCTCTAGTTACAGTTTCAGGTTTATTAAGTTGATTCCACCAATACAGAACTAATCTGTTATTGTTAGGGTTAACAATCACAAGCTTAACTATATTTCAATGATGACGAGATGTTACCCGAGAAGGTACATTCCAAGGTCTCCACACTTACCCCGTAACTTTAGGGTTACGTTGGGGGATAATCTTATTCATTGTGTCAGAAATCTTTTTCTTTTTATCATTCTTCTGAGCATTTTTCCATAGAAGTCTATCACCAACAACAGAATTAGGGGCTATATGACCTCCTGCCGGAATTACCCCTTTCAATCCTCTACAGATTCCTTTATTAAATACAGCTATTCTCCTAGCTTCAGGAGTAACTGTTACATGAGCTCACCATGGGTTAATAGAAGGTAACCACTCTCAAACTCTCCAAGGATTATTTTTTACTGTAACTTTAGGGATTTACTTCTCAATTCTTCAAGCTTACGAATATATTGAAGCTCCTTTCACTATTTCAGACGCAGTTTATGGGGCTACTTTCTATGTAGCCACAGGATTCCATGGGTTACATGTAATTATTGGAACAACTTTCCTCTTAGTTTGTTTAGTACGACATGCTCTATCCCACTTCTCGGTAAATCATCATTTCGGCTTTGAAGCTGCCGCTTGATACTGACATTTTGTAGATGTTGTATGATTATTTTTATACATTTCAATTTATTGATGAGGTAGTTAACTTATTTAGTATACCTAGTATCTTTGACTTCCAATCAGAAGGACTAAACTTAGTTTAGAATAAGTAATTCTAATTATTTCAATTATTGCCATAATCCTAGCAGCTATCACAATCATTGTCATAAGACTTGCTTCTATTTTATCGAAAAAAACTATTATTGACCGAGAAAAAAGATCCCCCTTTGAATGTGGGTTTGACCCCAAAAGTTCTTCCCGGCTCCCTTTTTCTCTACGATTTTTTTTAATTGCTGTAATTTTTCTTATTTTCGATGTAGAAATTGCTCTTTTATTACCTATAATTATCATTTTACCTATCTCTAACCTAACAACTTGAATAACAGTAAGTTTTTTTTTCTTAATAATTCTTATTATTGGGCTATATCATGAGTGGAATCAAGGAGCACTTGATTGAGCAAGTTAGGACTGTAGTTAAGTATAACATTTGGTTTGCATCCAAAAAGTATTGAAATTCAATCTGTCTTAGAATAAGAAGCGATATATTGCAGTCAGTTTCGACCTGGCCTTAGGTAACTTTTACCCTTATTCTACCCTTTAATTGAAGCCAAAAAGCGGCGTATCACTGTTAATGATATAATTGAAATATAATTTCCAATTAAGGAAATGAGAGGTTCAAGAAAAAGCTGCTAACTTTTTTCTTTAACGGTTAAACTCCGTTTACATTTCTATTTATATAGTTTATCTAAAACATTACATTTTCACTGTAAAAATAAAAATTTATTTTTTATAAATACTACCTAAAGACTACAATAGTCTCTTTAACATCTTCAGTGTCACGCTCTGATATAAGCTATTTAAGTATAGATTCAATAAAAATAATAAAATAATTAGCCAAAGAATAAAACTAATTAAATAAGTTTTAAGATCATTATTTTGTCAACCTTGATTAAATTTAGATCACTTTAACAGTAAAGCATAAATACCTTGAGCCCCAAAATACTCTCTTCATCCATAATCAAAAGATTTACTGACTAAGCCCCCCAATTCTAAAGGTTGCTTACTCACCCCGTATGTTCTAATAAATGGCAAAAATCACATTGATCCCATAAAACTTGTTAAAAAATGCAAACGTAAAGTTTGTAAATCATAACTCAATGCAAACTTAGCTAATTCGTACCCTAACCAGCCCCCTAGAACTCTAACTGATAATGCTAAAGTTTTTAATAAAAAAGGTAAACAAATCATTGAAGGGGTAGGAAATAAAGTTCAACTTAATAGGCTACCTCCTAAGACAGCTATAAAAGATAATCTTATTATTCCCCGTAATATTACTCACCCCTCATCTCTCAAAGGATGCAATCTAAAAGTATTGAAATCCCCACTTATTGAGTAATAAACCAAACGTAGTGAATAACAAACAGTCAAACCTGTAGAGAAAAAGTAAAGAAAAAAACTAAAAATATTTAAATAACTTAAAGAAGCAATTTCTAAAATTAAGTCCTTTGAGTAAAACCCAGCTAAAAAAGGAGTACCACATAAAGCTAAATTAGATAAATTAAAACAAGATGAAGTTAAAGGTATGTGTATAACTAAACCTCCTATAAATCGAATATCTTGGGAATCCTTCATATTATGAATAATAGCACCAGCACACATAAATAATAAAGCCTTAAATAATGCATGTGTTAACAAATGAAAAAAAGCTAATTTAGGGAATCCTATTGCCAAAATTCTTATTATTAACCCAAGTTGTCTCAAGGTAGATAAAGCAATAATCTTCTTTAAATCAAATTCAAAATTAGCCCCTAAACCAGCCATAAATATAGTTAATCCAGCGAATAACAATAAAAAAGTCCCTAGACTAGTCCCCGCCAATAATACATTAAAACGAATTAATAAATAAATACCGGCAGTGACAAGAGTAGAAGAATGTACCAATGCTGAAACCGGAGTGGGAGCCGCTATAGCTGCAGGTAATCAAGAAGAAAATGGAATTTGGGCACTCTTAGTTATTGCAGCTAATAAAACCAACGCCCCGATTACTTGTATCTCTAAAGAAGTTTTTCTACAGTCTAAATAAAAAATATAATTTCAACTCCCGAAATTAAGCATTCAAGCGATCGCTAATAATAAAGCAACATCCCCAATTCGATTTGATAAAGCAGTCAATATCCCCGCATTATAAGACTTAACATTTTGGTAATAAATAACTAATAAATAAGAAACTAACCCTAATCCATCTCATCCCAATAAAATTCTAATTAAATTTGGGCTAATAATTAGAAATATCATTGATAAAACAAATATCAACACCAATAAAATAAAACGATTTAAATTCAAATCCCCAGCTATATACTCTTGACTGTAAAAAATTACTAAAGAAGAAATAAATAAAACAAACCCTATAAAAATCAAAGATATTCAATCAAACAGAAACGTTATGACAACTGCCCCCGAATTTATAGATAAAACTTCCCACTCAATAAAATAAACTTGATCCAATATTAAAAAATAAAATCCTATTCTAACTAAACTAATGGCTAAAATAAATAATACCACAAATCTAATTAAACAAATTGATAAAGATTGTAACATGATCTAAGATAAATAAATTTATATCACTGACACCACAAATCAATATTTTATATTAAACTACTTAAATTCTTAAAGCCACAATATACACGGCTCACTTTTTAAAATTAATAAATTTAAAGGGAATCAATGTAAAAACAATAACAAATATTCCCGGGTATACCCCATTGAACAAGAATAAACGCCTGAATAAATTTTACCATGTTGTCTGTACGAATAAATATATAACGTATAAGCAGCACTAAAAAATGATAAAAAACTTAATATCAATATAGTTACCCATGATCAAGCTACTATACTATTTAATAAACTAATTTCTCTTAATAAATTTAACGACGGAGGGGCTGCTATATTACAAGAACTAAGTAAAAATCATCACAACGTCATGCTAGGTATAAAATTTATTAAACCCTTATTAATTAGTAAACTTCGACTTCCTAAGCGTTCATACGAAATATTAGCCAAACAAAATAAACCTGATGAACATAAACCATGAGCAATCATTAACATAAAAGATCCACAAAATCCCCAATAAGTTAAGGTTATTAAACCCCCTAATACAATTCCTATATGAGCAACTGAAGAATAAGCAATTAAAGCCTTTAAATCTGTTTGACGTAAACATATCAAACTAACCAGAACCCCTCCAACTAGTCTAATCCCCACTCAAATAAAATTAAAACTAAGACCAGATAAAGATAAAACCTTAAAAATTCGTAAGAGACCATAGCCCCCTAGCTTAAGTAAAACCCCGGCTAAAATTATAGACCCTGACACAGGAGCTTCCACATGTGCCTTTGGGAGTCATAAGTGGACTAAGAATATAGGTATTTTTACTAAAAAGGCAAAAATTAATCTTAAATAAATCAAAAATTGGGAAATGTTTAAAGAATACAATAAAGGAATATATAAAGAATCATTAAATTTATAGATATAAAAAATACCAACCAATAAAGGTAAAGAAGCCAAGAGAGTGTAAAACAATAAATAAACCCCCGCTTGTAAACGTTCAGGTTGATACCCCCACCCTAAAATTAAAAACAAGGTTGGGATTAAACTACTTTCAAAAAATAAATAAAATATAAATAAATTCGTTGTACTAAATGTACAATATAATAGGATTAACAACAATAAAATTATTAATAAAAAAAATCCCGAGTAATTCTGAACTCGAACCACTGATTCACTCGCAGTAATTATTAAAACACAAATTCATAAACTTAAAAGAATAAGCCCAAAAGAAATTACATCACAACCTAAAAAATAAGAGATATTCCCAAAAAATCCTCTAGATACAGATAAGCCCATAAATACTAAAGTTAACAAAAACAAAGTAGATTGAACCATTCATCACATATTTTGTATAAAACAAAGGGGGATCACAAACACTAAAGCTATCAATAATTTTAACATTGTAAAACTCCAAATGATTGAAAATAATCATTACCATGGGTACGAATTATAGAAACCAAAATTGACAAACCTAACGCCCCTTCACACACAGAAAATGTTAAGAAAACTATAGCAAAAAATAACTCATAATTAATCAAGTTTAAATAAATAAAAAGGATTAAAAATAAACTTAATACTATAAATTCTAAACTCAAAAGAGTTAATAATAAATGCTTCCGTTTAGAAACAAAAACTCAAGCACCTGACATAAATATAAAAATAGGCAATCCTCAATATAAAGATGTTAACATTAGTTTTAATAGTTTAAAATAAAACATTGGTCTTGTAAATCAAAATTAAGGTTTAACCTTTTAAAACTCAGAGAAAAGGAAACTTCCCTATCATTAATCCCCAAAACTAATATTTTAATTAAACTATTCTCTGTATTTGTCAATTAATTTTTATATTTTACAGAATTTTCACTAGAATTATTTTCACCCAAATGACCCACCCTTTAGCAATAGGACTTATATTACTTGTACAAACAGTGTTAATTAGTATCCTTACAGGTTTAATAGCACAAAGATTCTGATTTTCTTACATTTTATTTCTAGTATTCTTAGGGGGCCTATTAGTTTTATTTATTTATGTAACTAGACTCGCCTCTAATGAAATATTTTCTATATCTATAACAACCCTTTTCCCGGTATTAATCGGAACAAGAGCTTTATTCTTTATCTTAATTATCATAGACCCAACATTTTTGACATCCGGAACAAATAACTTTGAAGGTTTAAATTTTTTAAATACCCCTTTTTACCAAGAAGAGTCGACAAACTCCTTAACTAAACTTTACAACGGACCAACAAGTTTAATTACATTAACATTAGTTTTATATTTATTTTTAACTTTAATTGCCGTTGTAAAAATCACAAAAATCAATCAAGGCCCTCTTCGTAAAAGCAACTAATGAATAAACCCTTACGAACCAGCCATCCCTTATTTAAAATTGCAAACAGAGCTGTTGTTGATTTACCAACCCCTTCTAATATTTCGACTTGATGAAACTTTGGGTCACTATTAGGCCTATGTTTAGTAATTCAAATTGCCACTGGATTATTTCTTGCTATACATTACACTGCTCATATTGACTTAGCCTTCAATAGAGTTGCCCACATCTGTCGAGATGTAAACTATGGGTGGCTTTTGCGAACACTACATGCTAACGGAGCCTCATTTTTCTTTATTTGTATCTATTTACATATCGGACGAGGTATATATTATGGGTCATACATGTATCTACACACATGAATAGTAGGTGTGATTATTTTATTTTTAGTAATAGGAACAGCCTTCATAGGGTATGTTTTACCATGAGGTCAAATATCTTTTTGAGGGGCCACAGTAATTACTAATTTACTATCTGCAGTACCTTATTTAGGAGTTGATTTAGTACAATGAGTCTGAGGAGGATTTGCCGTTGATAACGCTACGCTAACACGATTTTTTACATTTCATTTTCTTTTACCTTTTATTGTAGCTGCTGCCACAATAATTCATCTCTTATTCTTACATCAAACAGGTTCAAATAACCCTTTAGGGTTAAATAGCGATATTGATAAAATTCCATTTCATCCTTATTTCACTTTCAAGGACATTGTCGGATTTTTAGTTTTAGTTATAGTTTTAACCGTCTTAACTCTCCTAGACCCTTATTTATTAGGAGACCCAGATAATTTCACCCCAGCTAACCCTTTAGTAACTCCCGTCCATATTCAACCCGAATGATACTTCTTATTTGCCTACGCTATTTTACGGTCTATCCCAAATAAGCTTGGAGGAGTAATTGCCTTAGTATTATCAATTGCTATTTTAATAATTTTACCTTTTACGAACAAAAGTAATTTCCGAGGAACACAATTTTATCCTATTAATCAAATTTTATTTTGATCTTTATTAGTTATTGTAATCTTATTAACATGAATCGGAGCACGACCGGTAGAAGATCCTTATGTATTAGTAGGACAAGTTTTAACCGTTTTATATTTCTCATACTATATTCTAAACCCGCTAATATTCAAAATTTGAGATAAACTTTTAAACTAGTTAAGAAGCTTAAAGCTAAGCATATGTTTTGAAAACATAAGAGAGAAGTTTAATTCTTCTATTAACTTCAATACTTAAAACTATGCATTAAAGTAAGAAAGAGGCAAAAAATAATCTTAAACCCCCAAATAAAAATAAATAATTTAGAGATAAAGGAAGGAAACTCTTTCAAGCTAAATATATTAACTTATCATAACGAAAACGTGGTAAAGTACCCCGAGCTCAAATAAATATAAAAGATACAAAAGTTAACTTAATATAAAAAACTAAACTATATGTGTCACACCCCAAAAAAATAGCACAAAACAATATACTTATGAATAAAATTCTTGCATACTCCGCCAAAAAAATTAAAGCAAATCCCCCTCTTCTGTATTCAACATTAAACCCCGAGACAAGTTCTGATTCTCCTTCAGCAAAATCGAAAGGAGTCCGATTAGTTTCCGCCAAACAAGACGCAAATCAGCTCAGAGCCAAAGGAAATGTCAAGAACAGGAACCAAACTATTTCTTGATAATGATTTAGTTCAATAACAGAATAACCCCCAATTAAAAAAACAAATGATAATAAAATTAAAGCTAAACTAACCTCATAAGAAATAGTCTGAGCTACAGCCCGTAAGCCCCCCAACAAAGCATAATTTGAATTAGATGATCATCCAGCAATCATGACAGTATACACCCCTAAGCTGGTACAGGCTAAAAAAAAGATCAAACCCAAATTAAACGTGTATAAACCTCTACCGTAAGGTATAATTATCCACACCAACAATGAAAGAAACAAACTAAAAACAGGAGAGAAATAATAAGGTAAATAATTTGACAAAACAGGATAAGTTTGCTCCTTAGTGAATAACTTAATAGCATCACAAAAAGGTTGAGGAATACCGGCAAACCCTACTTTATTAGGACCTTTACGAATTTGAATATACCCTAAAACCTTACGTTCTAATAAAGTTAAAAAAGCCACCCCTACTAACACACAAATAACTAAAATTAATCTACTAATCAAAGGAAGAAATAAATCATATATAAACAAGTTCTATCTGTAAAATTTATTTACATAAATGAATTCTAAATTCATTACACTTATCTGCCAAAATAGAAAACTGTTAATATTAATCAACAAAAAAGAAAAAATTTTCCCAATGCTTGGTCCTTTCGTACTAAAACATCATTATAAATTTAAGGATAGAAACCGACCTGGCTTACACCGGTCTGAACTCAGATCATGTAAGGATCTAAAGGTCGAACAGACCTAAACTTTGAACATCTACACCCAAAATTACCCTTAATCCAACATCGAGGTCGCAACCCTTTTTGTCGATAAGAACTCTCGAAAAAGATTACGCTGTTATCCCTAAGGTAACTTAGTCTTATAATCAATAATAATGGATCAACAATTCATATATCAATGTAAATAAACTAAAAAGAGTTTTTTATATCTTCCTGTCACCCCAACAAAATATTTTTCAAAATATTAAAAAAATTTATCCTAAATAAATAATAATTTTAAAATATAAAGCTCTATAGGGTCTTCTCGTCCTCTAAACACATTTAAGCCTTTTAACTTAAAAGTTAAATTCTAATATCAATTACACCGAGACAGTCAATACCTCGTCCAACCATTCATTCTAGCCTTCAATTAAAAGACTAATGATTATGCTACCTTTGCACGGTCAAAATACCGCGGCCCTTTAAATATTAAATTCAGTGGGCAGGTCAGACTTCAAATTTTATTCAAGAAGACATGTTTTTGTTAAACAGGCGAGTATTAATTTGCCTAATTCCTTAATGTAACCTTACACAAAAAAATAATGAAAACAATTTTTATACTAATTTTATCATTATCACAATTATTTAAAAGTTAAATAAATCATTCTAATATAAAACTTAAATTTTAAGAAAATTAATATTTCAAAAAATTAAATTATAACATCCTTTAATAGATGGCTAATTCTAAGCCTACAAAATTTTTAAAAATAACAAAATTATAAAACCTATTTTGAAGCTTATCCCCCAAAATATTAGTCTTTAGTAACAAATAATTTCATAAATTAAATTAATGCCCCTAAAAACCTGAATTAAATTCATTTCTTAGAAAACCAGATATCTTAAAGAACGGATAACGTTTCATTACTAAATAAATATTATTAATAATTATTCCACATTAACTAACATATTTATTTAGCTCTCTTTAAATCGGGAAAATATAAATATTTATAAATTTTTTTAATAGACCCTGATACACAAGGTACAGAAATTATCCTACTTTTTATAAAATATATTTTCAAAATATTTCAAAAAACCTCTCACGATACAATTTACCTACCACACATATAATTTTATCTATATTCTATACACAAACTTTTAATATTAAAAATAATTTAATTAAATATAATCCTTTTAACAAATAAAAATAGTAAGTTAAAATTTTTCAGAATAAACTGAATTGCACAGTGTATTTTCAGTGTAAATGAAATGCTTAACTAATCAAGCTCTATTCTGACTTTCCAGGTGCACCTTCCGGTACACCTACTATGTTACGACTTATCTCGCCTTAATTAACGAGAGCGACGGGCGATGTGTGCATGTTTTAGAGCTAAAATCAATTTAATTTAATTAAGTTAATTACCATCAAATCCACCTTCAAAAGATTATTTCAAATCTTTATCCGTTATAAATAAATTTATTGTAACCCATCCCCACTTATTCGTAAGCTACACCTTGACCTGACATCATTTTTAATAAAAATTCAAGAAAATTAAAACCTTCTTAGGACATTCTGACGACGGCGGTATACAAGCTGTTAACAAAAATAAGTAAGGTTTAACGTGGATTATCGATTACGGGACAGGTTCCTCTGAAAAGACTAAAACACCGCCAAATTCTTTGAGTTTCAAGAACATAACTATTACTACTCAAGCTTATTTAATTTACATTTAAAATAATAGGGTATCTAATCCTAGTTTATCATTTAAATTTCATAGCCTCAACATTATAAAAAAAATTATTTAAGTTTAAAATTTCACTTAATAAACTTATTATTAATTTTTAAATCTTAACATTTAACTATAAACTAATAAGATTTACTTGCTCCCTCCGTATAACCGCGGCGGCTGGCACGACTTTTGCCGGAACTATAAAATATAGCTAATTCTAAATTTCTTTAATTAATAATATTAAACACTGCGAATTCATAAAAATATAACAGTCCTTAAGACTAAAATAAAATCACGCAAAAACCTACATGTGAAACAAAATTTAAGTAAATTTTTAAGTAAGAATAAAACTTTTAAAGTTTATAATAAAAATAAACTAAATAAAATTTCAACTTCATATAAGCCCGCTAGAATAAAATTAAGTATACTATAAAATTAGCCAAGATGATAATAAATTTACACTTACAAGAAAAGACTGGTTCTGTAAGAAACTTCCTCCCTGCAAATTAATTAAAATTAAAAATTATTTGGCTAATTTTTTTTTGAGTTAGAAATTATCCTTTGGCTGACAATTTCTTTTTAGTTTAATAATTATTAAAAACAATAACCCAAAAAAATCTATTTATTTTTTAAATAGTTTAACTAATTATTATGAGTATATAATTTAAATAAAGTTTTTCATTTTTTTTTTTCTTAAATGAAAAACTTTATAATAAATTATTTATTATATCATTATATTTAATTTCTTTACGTATACGCACGTAATATTATATATATATAAATATAATAAATAATTTATTATATAATATTAAATATATAAATAATAATTAATAAATAATTTATTATATAATATTAAATATATAAATAATAATTAATAAATAATTTATTAAATAATCTTAACTTAATTACCAATAAATAATTTATTAATTTATATTTTTCTTATTTCTTTAAAATAAACATAATATTTATATAGATATAATATATTTAAATTAAATTCTTATTATACAAAAGTTTTTTTTTTAAGCCCCAGAAATTACTGAATAAATTCAGTTAAACTCATTTTCCAAAAAATTTTCAATTTTGAATTTTCTCAAAAAAATTGAAAATTTTCCCGAATTTAGGGGTAATTTACGACAAATTGGCAAAAAATTTGGCCTATTTTTTTATAAACCATTAATTTACAAAAACTTAAATTAATGCCCCATTTCTATAAAAGTTTCTATTAAATACAGAA